ATAAAAAATAAAAAGACTTACTGTCTTTAGGATCTGATGCTACACCGCTGCTCAATACCTTAGGGGATCCACTCTATTACATAAGTAGATTCCTAAGATTTATCTCATATTATGATATAAATAAACAGCTCTTGTTGTATCGGTCCAAAACCTTTACAATTGATCTTTACGGTGCTTCCTCTATCCATTAAATCTTTTTTTTTATCCATAGAAAGAAAGTATTTAGGCATATCTAGTCTTCACTTCATATTTTGATCTATGAAGTTTTTTTATTTGCTACAGCTGATAAAAAATCGTTTTGGACGATGCTTATGTAGAAAGCCCTTTTTTTATGTTTCTAGTATTTCATTGACTAGCCGTTCGTTCTTTTTTTCTATAGTGGAGATAGTCGCACGTAATGACAGATCACAGCCATATTATTAAAAGCTTGTGGTAAAAAGGGGTTTCGTTCTAATGCCCGAAAATAATACTCTAAAGCTTTGGTATGTTCCCCATTACTTGTGTGGATAAGGCCTATATTATAGAGTATATAGCTTCGATCATAAGGGTCAATTTCTAGTCGCATAGCTTCATAATAATTCTGTAATGCTTCCGCATAATTTCCTTCAGATTGAGCTGACATCCGTTACGGTCGCCATTCGCTTTAACGAATTCTCCGTTTCAGAACCGTATGTGAGATTTTCATCTCATACGGCTCCTCCTTTAGGTGCATAATGAAAATAATATATGGAAAAATTTGATGTCATTATGATCTGAGTGGGGCTAATGTTTTTACACGAAATCGCTAGCCAACCTTCTTGCAAAAGATCTTTTCTTACTACCAAGTGGGTTCATGCTAGATAAAAATAAAAAAGTAAACTCTAAAAATTTCTTTGTTCTCAACGCCCCTAAATTTCCAGGAATTAGTCACTTCAACAGTCTTCAATGGTTATACGGGTATCCAAAGTACGAACGAGATGGATGTTTATTGTTCCAACCATTTTAATTAGCCCCAATCCTAAAGAAGAAGAAGAAAGAAAAGGAATCATTTTAAAGAAAGTTTTCGTGTTGTTGATTTCTCGGCGTAGTGCTTCTTCCCTCCTGCCTCCTATTCGTATATTGTATTAGTGTAGTAGGATTGATCTGTAATACGGGAACCATAGGTAAAAACCTTTTGCTCAATACTAGAATTCACAATTGAAGCATCTAAGGCTGCATTAATCGTGGATACATGACAGAAGGGATTGCTTTTTTATATTATAAACTTCACCTTCAAAAGCGTAGATTTTTTTCTCGTTTTTCTTTCTATTACAAATTTACAAATCGGTGAGAAAAAAAAATAATGATAATCAAATCGCACCATCTCTGTAATACGTAAATGCCTCTTTTTCTCCGGACGTTGTCGGAATGACTCGTAATAAGATATCGGCTACAATTGTAAAGGTTTTATCAATAAAATTTCCATTTATACGTGATCTTGGCATAGGTAGTAATCCATTCTATAACTCTTTTTATTTCCTTTATCTTTTGCGAGAAAATTTAATTTTATCACAAACAAAGGAATTGTATAGTACGAACTAACATAAAAGCGGACTTTCTCGTTAAAATAAAAAAACCTTATCTTATATACTTATCTTATCTTATATACTTATATTATATACTACTTCCAATTTTTTTTGTCGAAAAAGGTATCTATTAACCATAATCTAAAAAACGATGAATAACTCGCTATTCACCCGGGTACTCAGTCATAATCCTGATGTCGGAGAGATGGCCGAGTGGTTGAAGGCGTAACATTGGAACTGTTATGTAGACTTTTGTTTACCGAGGGTTCGAATCCCTCTCTTTCCGTACTTTCAACTAATTCACCAATATTACGTGATTGACCACAACGTATCAAATCAAATAAAAAAGAATAGATATAAAATCTACATTTCTTTTATATGGAAAATGCTGGAAAGAGCAAACAAGGGATCCAAACCTCCCTACAAATCTATGATACATGAATAGAAAAAAGATTCCCCGACAAAATCCCTTACCTTGTGCCTTTTTATTTTTAATCAAAAAAGAGGTCAAAGGGGAGTTGGGGCGAACTCTGGTTTTTATTTATTTTTTTTTTACTTAAGTTAGGTTTATTAAGTCTGTCGAGAGTAATATTCTACGACAAGCAATTCATTTATTTTCAAACCGACGCATTTCCTATCTATTATTTGATTGACTAACCCCTCATATTGGAATGTGTGAAGAGTTAGATGATTTGGCAATTCCTCGGGGGCAGATGAATCAAGAAGATTTTGAACCAAAGTTCTAGAGTTTTGTTCATTCTTCACTGTAATAATATCTCGGGGTTTGCAGCGATAACTCGGTATATCAACTATACGACCATTAACTAAAATATGCCCGTGGTTAACTAATTGGCGCGCTTGAGGGATAGTCAAAGCCATACCCAATCGAAAAAGGATGTTATCCAAACGCATTTCTAGTAATTGTAGTAAAACTTGACCTGTTGACCCCTTGGCTTTTCCGGCGATACGAACATATTTAAGTAATTGGCGTTCTGTAAGACCATAATGAAAACGCAATTTTTGTTTTTCTTCTAAACGAATACGATATTGAGATTTTTTTACGGGACGTGATTGGTTTCTAAGATCGCTTCCTGCCCTAGGCCTTTTACTAGTTAGTCCCGGTAAAGCCCCCAGACGGCGTATTTTTTTAAAACGAGGCCCTCGGTAACGTGACATAAAGACTCCTTTTTTATTGAAATTGTACAAAACTAAACAAAATTCAAACTGAACTAAATGATAATGATAAATGACGTGAAATCCACTCCAATAAACTATTGTAATACAAAGAGTAAGAAGATATATTCTCTCAATATACAGATTTTTTTTATTGTATATACAATATATATAAGTCAAATAAATCACCAAAATTTTCCTTTATTTTTTTGGCAAAGATCTAACCCTTTTACCCAATATATATTCCTATATGAAAGTTTAGACGACATAACATAATATAAATGGAGCGATAACTCTTGTAAAAAGGTGCAAGAAGTCTTTTCACTCTTCTTTGACGTTGAAAGTACATTAAAAACCATGTAAAAAACGAAAAAATATAGAAAAGCCGGCTATCGGAATCGAACCGATGACCATCGCATTACAAATGCGATGCTCTAACCTCTGAGCTAAGCAGGCGCAAATAAAATAGCGCATGCATCCAAAGTAATTAAACTACTAGATCATATCAATTAACTATTCTATTCATATTTTTCCTTATTTATTTAGAATTAATCCTATTCTATATATAATAGAACAGAGTATAGCTCAAATAAATAGTGACTATCATTAAATAAATAAAACATAACCTTAATTGTAGAATATAGCAAAGCAATATATCGACTTTATAATTTTGATTTCATTAGTTTATAAATACGAAAATCTTAATTAAATCAGAAATCTTTTTTGTTTTTTTTTTTTAAGTTAAATAATATCTTATTTTAAAGCATTGTTTTTTGTTATAACCTCATGCTATTATTAGTATTTTAATTTAATTTTAGACTTTTTTTATTTTTGTTTCTATTTTTTATTTATAATATTATAGAATTATTAGAATTAATATTCGAAATGAATAGTCAAATAAAATTTTTTAGAATTATTCAAATTTCAAATCTACAAAGTAGACTTATAATCTTTTTACATTGCATATTCTAGAATTCTAAGTTTCAATAATAATCATAAATTTATTTTCATCGAAGTAAAAAAAAAAAAGAATCGATCGTTCGACTATTTATTAAAATTTAAGACAAAGATTAGAAAAGGAAGAACATATATATGTTATGTAATATAGAACCATATTGAATTGCAAATACAAAAATGATAGAATCTTTGTTGATTAGACTAAATCAATATGTATGGGGATAAAAAAAATGAAAGAAGATACCAAAGAAATAAAATAAGTATCTACATGTAATGAATTCCAAGGTTTCGCATAAGAAAAAGTCGAAAGACATCATAATGGGATCCTAATCTCAAAGCAAAAAGGGGGATATGGCGGAATTGGTAGACGCTGCGGACTTAATTGGATTGAGCCTTGGTATGGAAACCTACTAAGTGATAACTTTCAAATTCAGAGAAACCCTGGAATTAACAATGGGCAATCCTGAGCCAAATCCTGCTTTACGCGAACAAACCAGAGTTTTAAAGGCGATAAAAAGGGGATAGGTGCAGAGACTCAATGGAAGCTGTTCTAACAAATGGAGTTCACTACCTTGTGTTGATCAAATGATTGACTTCATAGTCTGATAGATCCTTGGTGGAACTTATTAATATTAATCGGACGAGAATAAAGATAGAGTCCCATTCTACATGTCAATACTGACAACAATGAAATTTAGAGTAAGATGAAAATCCGTTGACTTTTAAAATCGTGAGGGTTCAAGTCCCTCTATCCCCAACTCTACTCCCCAAAAAAGTATTTTTGACATCTTACCTTTTATTTTTTTAGTTTAATTATCTTTTTTCATTCATCCTATGCTTTTACAAACAAACTATAATTTATTTTCTTATTTTTTTTCTTATTATTTATTATATACAAGTCTTGTGGGATATATCATATACGTACAAATGAGAAATAAATATCGATTTAAATTTTTGAGAATCTCTATCTTTTTTCATTTACTACTTTTGCGTTTCTTTTAATTGACATAGACCTAAGTCATCTAGTAAAATGAGGATGATACTTCGGTAATGGCCGGGATAGCTCAGTTGGTAGAGCAGAGGACTGAAAATCCTCGTGTCACCAGTTCAAATCTGGTTCTTGGCATAAGATTTATTAATTTTGATAAGTTTATATTCTTCAACTTAAACGTATCTTTAGTAAAAAGTGCAATCATCTTTTATCCCCCTCTCTTTTTTTGTTCATGTTATGTATTCATCCGTTCAAAAAGAATGTGTAATACTTTATACATAATACCTCTTCGAAATAAAAGGTTAACTGAATTATGTTTGAAAGAATAAAAAAAG